TAAAGGATCCTGTATCCATGATTCAAAATTTCCTTGCCAAGCTACATGAAACAGATTTCCGGACGTCCATAGAAAGATTATTGCTAACTGCCCAAAGTGAGAAGCAAAAATGTTCTGATAAAGACGTTCCTCAGTAATATCATCATGACTTTCGAAATCATGTGCGGTAGCAATACCAAACCAAATACGACGAGTAGTGGGGTCCTGAGCTAAGCCTTGGCTAAACCTGGGAAATCTTAATTCCATAATGCCTTTCAAATCCTCCTAGCCACTATCCTACTGCAATAATTCTCGCTAAGAAGAATGCCCATGTTGTGGCAATTCCACCCAGAAGGTAATGGGTTACTCCTACAGCACGTCCTTGTATAATGCTCAAGGCTCTAGGCTGAGTAGCAGGAGCAACTTTTAATTTGTTATGAGCCCAAACGATAGATTCAATGAGTTCTTGCCAATAACCACGGCCGCTGAATAAAAACATTAAACTGAAAGCCCAGACAAAATGAGCGCCTAAGAAAAAAAGACCATATGCAGATAATGAAGAACCATAAGACTGAATTACTTGGGATGCCTGTGCCCACAAGAAATCTCGAAGCCAACCATTAATCGTAATGGAACTCTGTGCAAAGTTTCCCCCTGTGATATGAGTTACTATCCCTTGATCACTTATAGTACCCCAAACATCCGACTGCATTTTCCAACTGAAATGGAAAATAACTACCGAAATGGAATTATACATCCAGAATAGACCTAAGAAAACATGATCCCAGGCGGATACTTGACATGTTCCCCCTCGCCCAGGCCCGTCGCAAGGGAAGCGAAAGCCAAGATTTGCTTTATCAGGTATCAGACGGGAACTGCGAGCAAATAAAACACCTTTCAAAAGTATTAATACAGTCACATGGATGGTAAATGCATGAATGTGATGGACTAAAAAATCTGCGGTTCCTAATGGAATAGGTAACAAAGCGACTTTGCCGCCTACAGCTACTAACTCGCCGCCTCCCCATGTTAAGCTGGTACTTGTTGTTGCACCGGGAGCTGTTACGCCAGGCGCGCCAGCATGGATATTTTGTATCCATTGAGCAAAGATGGGTTGTAATTGTATGGCGGTATCCGAAAACATATCTTGGGGACGGCCTAAAGCACTCATAGTATCATTATGAATGTACAAGCCAAAACTGTGAAAACCCAGAAATATACATACCCAGTTAAGGTGGGATATGATTGCATCGCGGTGTCTAAGGACGCGATCTAATAGATCGTTGTATCGAGTAGTTGGATCATAGTCTCTTACCATAAAAATGGCTGCATGTGCAGCAGCACCGACTATTAGAAATCCGCCAATCCACATGTGGTGTGTGAACAAGGAAAGTTGTGTACCATAGTCAGTAGCTAGGTATGGATAGGGGGGCATAGAGTACATATGATGAGCTACAACAATAGTAGTAGAGCCTAGCATAGCTAGGTTAAGAGATAATTGAGCATGCCATGACGTTGTTAGGATTTCATAGAGACCCTTATGGCCTTGTCCTGTAAATGGGCCCTTATGAGCCTCCAAAATATCTTTAAGTCCATGACCAATACCCCAGTTGGTCCTATACATATGACCAGCGATCAGGAAAAGAATAGCAATAGCTAAATGATGGTGTGCAATGTCGCTCAACCATAGACCACCGGTTATTGGATCTAGTCCTCCGCGAAAACTAAGAAATTCTGCATATTTGGACCAATTCAAGGTGAAAAAGGGGGTTGCTCCTTCGGCAAAACTAGGATAAAGTTGAGCCAAAAGGTCGCGATTCAAGATAAATTCATGAGGAAGTGGTATCTCTTTAGGATCAACCCCAGCGTCGAGAAATTGGTTAATCGGTAAAGATACATGGATTTGGTGTCCCGCCCAAGAAAGAGACCCAAGTCCTAATAATCCCGCTAAGTGGTGATTCAACATGGATTCTACATCTTGGAACCAGGCCAATTTGGGAGCAGCTTTGTGATAATGGAACCAACCAGCAAAAAGCATTAACGATGCAAAAATCAATGCACCGATTGCGGTACAATAGAGTTGTAATTCACTAGTTATTCCGGATGCTCGCCAAATCTGAAAAAACCCAGAGGTTATTTGGATTCCTCGGAAACCCCCGCCTACATCACCATTCAAAATTTCTTGCCCTACTATTGGCCAAACTACCTGAGCACTGGGTCCAATGTGAGTAGGATCGCTTAGCCATGCTTCATAATTGGAAAAACGGGCACCGTGGAAGTACATCCCACTCAACCAAAGAAAGATAATGGAGAGTTGACCGAAATGAGCACTAAAGACTTTTCGGGAGATCTCCTCCAAATCACCGGTATGACTATCGAAATCGTGAGCATCAGCATGTAGGTTCCAGATCCAAGTGGTAGTATCGGGACCCTTCGCTATTGTTCTTGAGAAATGCCCGGGTCTGGCCCATTCCTCAAAAGATGTTTTTACAGGATCCCTATCCACAACAATTTTAACTTCTGGTTCCGGCGAACGAATAATCATTAAGTCCTCCTCTTTCCGGACAAGACATACAAAGAGACCCGCCAACTGTCTTTTTATTGAATCTTTGAAAGATAGATATTATGATTAGTCCTTTTCTTTACTATCTACCGTCCTTCTATTTTTTTTTTAGTTATTCACTGGAGCAATTATATATTGAAGTCAATTCAAGGCAAGTGTTCGGATCTATTATGACATAAGGATTAGGTGCCTAACGGACGTGGGTTCTTCGGGAAAATTATTTCCCGACGTAACAAAAAAATCTTTTTTTTACGTTTTAATTTAAGAAGCTAGTGTATTTTTTTTGAAGGTATAAGCCCCTATCCACATCCACTTTCCTTGAGTGAGCATAATATAGATTTTTTTATGCGATTCCAAATTCCAAGATAACTCATTAGAATTTTGAATAAAACCGTCCTGATATATTAGGTAGGAGTATTTAGATTGCCACCTTTTATGTGCTTTATTACTTCGGTTCCAGAGCCTATCCCTATTATTTATCCTTATTAAATATGATATAAAATCGAAGGTAGAAGAAAGGGATATAATGAAATTCTTGATTTGATCTTCTTACCTAAATTATTTGATTAATGGATCAACAACCAAACCACCCATTTTATGAAAATAGAGAGTGGTCTTATTCAAATTCAAAGCGCTTCGTAATCTTCAACCAGTTCTGTGCTTCAATATAATTTCCCGGAGTAAGCGCTATAGCTTGTTTCCAATACTCAGCAGCTTGATCAAACCAAGCTTCCGCAATTTCCGAATCGCCCTGTAGAATGGCCTGTTCTCCTCGGTCGGAATAGGCAGTTCCTTCCCCTAGAACCGTACTTGAGAGTTTCCTACCTCATACGGCTCAGAAATTGCTATTTGAATTTCCCTATATTAACTGAATTCGATTTCTCAAAAATTAATCCAATTTCTTCTTGGGTTAAGCAGAAGAAGTTAATTACCTAAGTTTCAAACCCTAATTTTGATCAATAATCAGTTTGTTCTTTTCTCCCACCTTCAGAAGAATGAAGCATAGATAGACCTATATCCTTCGTTCCAATTTTCTGAAAGGTAACTATCTCGGTTTCGTTTCTTTCATATATGAAATTTCTATAGAATCCTCGAAAAAGACTTTTTCCCATAAGAAAGAAAAAAGAACTTACTATCTTTGGGATCTGATACTACACCGCTGCTTAATCCCTTAGTGGATCGGCTTTATTACATAAGCGGATTCCTAAATTTTGTTCCATATCGTGGTATAATGAAGCAGTTTTTTTTTTTAGTTGTATCGACCCAGTCGCTCACTAATTGATCTTTACGGTGTTTTCTCTATCAATTTCAGCTTTATCCATAGAATAGTAGTATAGGCTCTACTTTCTTCCTATTTTGATTCTCGTGAAGTGTCCTTCCTTCCTACAGCTGATAGGGTAAAATCGTTGTTTTGACGATCCCTATGTAGAAAGCCCTTTTTCTAGTATTTACTAGAAAATTTTCTCCTATCTTTTTTTCTTCTTTCTATAGTGGAGATAGTCGCACGTAATGACAGATCACGGCCATATTATTAAAAGCTTGCGGTAAGAAGGGGTTTCGTTCTAGCGCCCGGAAATAATATTCCAAAGCCTTTGTATGCTCTCCATTGCTTGTGTGTATAAGGCCTATGTTATATAGTATATAACTTCGATCATAGGGATCAATTTCTAGTCGCGTAGCTTCATAATAATTCTGCAAAGCTTCCGCATAATTTCCTTCGGATTGAGCCAACATCCGTTACGGTCGTTCATTCTATTCAATTCAAAAAATCTCCGTTCCAAAACCGTACATGAGGTTTTCATCTCATACGGCTTCTCCCTTCTGTATATAGTACTAAGCAAAAAATCTATAGAATAAAAATAGAATTAGTCCATCTCATTATGGACCCGAAGGGGGCTGGTATTTTTCCAAGAAATCTCTAGCCAACCTTCCCCCAAGAGGTTTTTCTTAACACCAACAAATTCTATTAATGCTAGAATGATAGCTCCAAGAATTTCTTTGTTCTCAACGCCTCCTATTTATAGGAATTAGCCACTTCAACGACCTTTGATGGTTATAAGGGTATCCAAAGTACAAACCTGATGGTTGTTTGTTATCCTAACCATTCTTCCCAACCCTGATACCAACCAGGAAAGGGCTAATTTCTAACAAAGTTTTTCTATTGTTGATTCCTATTTCGAGGTGTAGTGCTTTTCTCCCCTATGCTGCCTATTGGTACTAGTAGAGTCGGATTGGCCTGTAATACAGAACCTATCCTGTAGGTGTAACCTTTCGCTCAATACTCAAATCTACAATTGAAGCATCTGAGGCCACATCAATCGAGGATACACGACAGAAGGAATTGTTAGTTCACCTCACCTTCCCCAAGCGTGGGTTTCCTTTACTAATTTTGTTCTCTCTATGCGAACCCCCTCTCTTTCTCGTAAGAATGAGATGTAGGTAGGGCTAAAAAAAAAAAGAAAAAAAAAAAAGTCAAATCGCACCATCTCTATAATAAGTAAATGCCCTTTTTTCCCCGGAGGTTGTCGGAATTATTTGCAATAAAATATTGGCTACAATCGAAGAGGTCTTATCAATGAAATTTCCATTTATACGGGATCTAGGCATAATTCCCAACCCACTCTATATAGAATTCTTTTCATTCTATCACAAAATAACATAAAAACAAAACATTCGATTCTTATAAATCGATCCATATGCTCTAAATGGATAAGAGAGGTATGGATTTTCCGCTCAGCTCAAATTGTCTTCTTTTCTTTCTGTTTGGACAAGAAGAGATATGAAATATTTGACTAAGATTAGATTGTATGGCATAACGTACCTTATGCAAATAGAATTCTAGGGTTCCTTTATTTTCTTATGGAATAAGAAGAATTCTTCCATTCTCTTTTTATTTTGGTTTTCCCCAAAGATAAAGTTTTCGAAGGAGCGGAATTCCTAGTAAAAAAAATACTGGATCCTTTCACTTATATGAAAAGGAATTTTTCCCATAGGGCCTTGGAATCCCCGAGCCGTTGTGGCTGTACTGCAGGAATACGAAAACTCGCTATTCACTCAGTTTATTTTCCATAATAAGATTATGGAGGAGAGATGGCCGAGCGGTTCAAGGCGTAGCATTGGAACTGCTATGTAGACTTTTGTTTACCGAGGGTTCGAATCCCTCTCTTTCCGTTTTTCTTAATTCATCAATGTTAGCGATCACAATGTATCAAATTAAATAACAATTTATTCCAGCAATAATACCTTTATTTAATAGAAATTCTCTATACCAAATTACTGTGGTATGTAAAATCGAGGAAATAACAAAAAAGAAAAAAGGATCCTAGGGTTAATCTATTTCTGCTAGGTGAACGGGAAAATACAAATTAAGAGACTTAGGTCGATTTAGTTCAGGGAAAGGGGAAGGGGAACAAAATTCTATGAACCTTTCCTTTTTTCGTTAAGTTCAAGTCTGGCGAGAGTAATATTCTACAACTAACAACTCATTTACTTTGAGACCGACCCACTTCCTATCTAGAATTTTTTTTACTAGTCCTTTATATTGCAATGTGTCAACCGTCAAATGCTTTGGCAATTTACCCGGATCGGATGAAGCAATAGAATTTTGAACCAGACGTTTTGATCGTTGGTTATCCTTCGTAGTAATAATATCTCGGGGTTTGCAACGAAAACTTGGTATATCAACTATACGACCATTAACTAAAATATGTCTATGGTTAACTAATTGCCGGGCCCCAGGAATGGTTGAAGCCATACCCAATCGAAAAAGGATATTATCCAAACGCATTTCAAGTAATTGTAGTAAAACCTGACCTGTGGATCTTTTTGCTTTTCCAGCGATATGTACATATCTAAGTAATTGGCGTTCTGTCAGACCATAATGAAAACGCAATTTCTGTTTTTCTTGAAGACGAATACGATATTGCTCTTTTTTCCCAGAATGGAATTTCTTTTTCTGATTACTCCCGGATTTAGGCGTTTTTCTAGTGAGTCCTGGTAAAGCTCCCAGACGGCGTATTTTTTTTAAACGAGGCCCTCGATAACGGGACATGAAGACTCCTTTTTTATTTTATTGAAATTTCATTTTACACAATAAATTTCATTCTATTTACATTACAGAATACATCGAAATTCAAACTGAATTAAACTAAAGGATAAACAGAGTAAAATCTACTAAAAGTACCACAAAAAATGAAGTACCACAAAAAAATGGAATTTCATCAACATCCGGATTTTTTGTATATATATTATTTATTTTTATGCTTTGTATCTAGCAAAATTGTAAGGTAGAACGGTATAATAGACCCTCGATTCCCCATTTAATTTAGAGAAAAAGAGAAATTCTTGTTCATGGAACATCGATAGAGAAAAAAGCCGACTATCGGATTTGAACCGATGACCCTCGCATTACAAATGCGATGCTCTAACCTCTGAGCTAAGTGGGCTTACATAACAGAAATAGTGTAACAAATAGAAATATATATAGGAAATCTGTAAAATGTCAGATCTTAATTATTAATCTTAGTTATTAACTAGTTCGAAATTGGAAGTTCTACTTAGAATTAGTAATAGTAAAAAAAATACTAGAATTTCATAAAGTTAGCTTGATATGCTTAACTAAATGATATTCTTAAATAGGATTCTAGAATTTATTGAACTTTCCTTTTATTTCTCTAATTCGCAAATGGATTTTTCTAATAGAATCTATTCAAAATTCTATATTGAATTTTATTTCAGATATTTTCAATTTGATATGGATCGGACGAGTAATCTAATGCATATAAAAGAAGAATATATATAAATAATATAATAAAGAGAAAATGCCAAGAGATTGGCATTTTCTCTTTATTATATACATTTTTTTTTTTTTTATTTGTTAATAATTTAAGGATAAATAAGTTCACTAAGGAGAAGATGGAATCATAGCAAATGAAATTTCTAATTCAGATTAGAAAAAAAAAAGAATGAATATCAAGCGTTATAGTATGATTTTGAATACTCTAAAAAAGGAAGGAGGGGGGGCGGGAGAGAGAAAAACTTTTGGATATATTCATTCCGATTGAATTGCAAATATATCAACGATAGAATCAATTCAATTCTGAATTGAAATAAGCGAGCGGGGTCTCTCAAATAGAGATGAGCTGCTAGACTACGTCGAATAATGAATTCAATGATTCAAAAAAAACTAAGAGATGGATGAAATTATACAAGTAATCCTGGTGAAAAAGAAAATGGGGATATGGCGAAATCGGTAGACGCTACGGACTTGATTGTATTGAGCCTTGGTATGGAAACCTGCTAAGTGGTAACTTCCAAATTCAGAGAAACCCTGGAATGAAAAATGGGCAATCCTGAGCCAAATCCCTCTTTTGAAAAAACAAGTGGTTCTCAAACTAGAACCCAAAGGAAAAGGATAGGTGCAGAGACTCAATGGAAGCTGTTCTAACGAATCGAAGTAATTACGTTGTGTTGGCAGTGGAACTCCTTCGAAATTATAGAAAGAAGGGCTTTATACATCTAATACACACGTATAGATACTGACATAGCAAACGATTAATCACAGAACCCATATCATAATATAGGTTCTTTATTTTATTTTTTAGAATGAAATTAGGAATGATTATGAAATAGAAAATTCAGAATTTTTTGAGAATTATTGTGAATCCATTCCAATCGAATATTGAGTAATCAAATCCTTCAACTCATTGTTTTGAGATCTTTAAAAAAGTGGATTAATCGAACGAGGATAAAGAGAGAGTCCCATTCTACATGTCAATACTGACAACAATGAAATTTCTAGTAAAAGGAAAATCCGTCGACTTTATAAGTCGTGAGGGTTCAAGTCCCTCTATCCCCAAACCCTCTTTTATTCCCTAACCATAGTAGTTATCCTTTTTTTCCTTTTATCAATGGGTTTAAGATTCATTAGCTTTCTCATTCTACTCTTTCACAAAGGAGTGCGACGAGAACTCAATGAATCTTATGCTATTCATTAAATAGATGATTTCTTTTTTATTTGATAGGACTACCCCCCCTCTCATTTCCCGATTTGGAATGGAATACTTTATTGATTTTTGAGTCCCTTTAATTGACATAGATGCAAATACTCTACTAGGATGATGCACAAGAAAGGGTCAGGATAGCTCAGTTGGTAGAGCAGAGGACTGAAAATCCTCGTGTCACCAGTTCAAATCTGGTTTCTGGCACAGAAAAAAGGATCTACCGAATAGATATTGATATAAATATCTTGAGATGAATTGGGGTGCATATTCATTAATAATCTAGATAGTATAGAGTAAGTAGATAAATCTCTAAACACTTCTTTTTAGAAAAGGGTTAAAATCTCTGGTTTTTTTATTTATGGTGCTTTCTGGTTTTTTTATTTATGGTATAGAAAGAGGGGAGATTAGGTGCCCTTTTCTTCATTTTTGCATTTCTTATTAATTTTGTATGCCGCTATTCCGAAGAATTTTTTTATTCTTGCTTATCCTACTTTCCTAGTTGTTCTAAGTAATCCGCGCGGTACAAAGTTCGTGGTAGGAACTTCTTTGAGTCATTGTATTTTTCTGTTTATACGAAGGAAACAAATATGTGATTTTCCAAATTGGAAAATCGAAATGAAGAGCCCTTTTTGTTCAGTCTATCCGGATCTTTTTGTATAATATAATAGGAATTAATTAGAATATAATTAAGTATTTCGTTTCGTCTAGGAACAGAATGTAAAAATATTCCTTGACTTGAATAAAATCTGGAGTTGTGTTGTATAAGTGAACATGAATTTATTATCATTCAATGAGCATCTTGTATTTCATAGAAATTGGGGGTTATATAGTCCTTACGTAAGGGCCAGCCTATCCAACTTTCAGGCATTAAGATACGTTTAAGACGTGGATGATTATCATAAGAAATTCCCACCATATCATAAGATTCGCGTTCTTGAAAATCGGCACTTCTCCAAACCCAGAAGACAGACGGGATTCTAGGATTATCTTTTGGGGCAAAGACTTTTATGCATACTTCTTCTGGGTTATCTATACCATACTGTATTCTCGTAAGATGATACACGCTAGCTAAAGATCCGCCGGGTGCTACGTCATAAGCACATTGGGAACGTAAATAATTGTAACCATATACATATAAAATAACAGCAATGGAATCCCAATCCCCCGCTTTTATTTGTAAAGTCTCTATTCCTCGGTGATCGAAGCCCAAAGATCTATGAACCACCTCATGTTTGACTAGCCAATTAGATAACCAACCCTGCTGCATTGTCTTGATATCTCCCCCTTTGTATAAATATTTCATATTTCAAATGCAAGTTTGAAAGATTGCACTGTTCTTTCTTTTTCTGCACAAAAGAACCCCTCCTAATTCACTAATTTGTAGGAAGATATTGGACTTTTAGATTTGAAAAAAGTTTCAGAAGATATATCTAAAGTAGATGGTGATCGATAGAGCAATTCTTGTTCGTAAGTTCCAGTGTGAGTACTGCGCCGAACATAAAGCTTGTGACGGGTAGTAAAAGATCTATTTTTATTTTGACTTTGACATAGAGTTCGATCCTCAACTATTTCTCGGGATATCTTCTTACGAAGTTTTGTTAGGGCATCTATAACAGCCTCTGGTTTAGGTGGGCAACCCGGCAGATAGACATCCACAGGAATTAACTTATCAACTCCGCGAACAGTACTATAGGAATCCGTACTGAACATTCCCCCTGTAATAGTACAGGCTCCCATAGCAATGACGTATTTTGGTTCAGGCATTTGCTCATATAATCGCACTAAAGATGGAGCCATTTTCATTGTTACCGTACCAGCTGTTAAAATTAGGTCCGCTTGCCTAGGACTTGATCTTGGTACCAATCCATAACGATCAAAGTCGAATCGCGAGCCTATTAATGAAGCAAATTCAATGAAACAACAACTGGTACCATATAGAAGGGGCCATAAACTGGAGAGTCTTGACCAATTCGAAAGATCGTTTGGTGTAGTTGAAATAACGGAATTGGAACTTGTTTGGTCGAGTAACGGAAACTCAATCAAACTCATAATTGTCTCAATGGAATCTTTTCCTTCTTTTTTTTTTTTTTTGTCTGAATATTCAGTTAAGACCATTCCAAGGCTCCTTTTCGCCATGCATAAACTAAACCAACAACTAGGATAAGCACAAAAATGAAAGCTTCGATAAAAACGGATACACCCAATACGTCGAAACTCATTGCCCAAGGATAGAGAAAGACCGTTTCCACATCAAAAACAACAAAAACTAGCGCAAACATGTAATAGCGTATTCGGAATTGTAACCAAGCCCCCCCCATGGGTTCTATACCCGATTCATAACTAGAAAGCTTCTCTGGTCCTTCACTAACAGGGGCTAAAAGTCCAGAAATCCAAAATACCAAAATAGGAATAAGGCTTGCTATTATTAGAAATGTCCAAAAAATATCATATTCGTGAAGCAGAAACATAAATGTACTCCTATTAATGTGGAATAGGCGGAACTTAATTAGTCAATTCAAGTTGACATGACATTGTCAATTTATCCAGAACTTCTCTCTTTTCCTCGGTGAAACAAGAATGCGTTTTGCTCAAACCAAAGGTAAAAAGTGGCTTACTTTAGCCTTTGTTTCTTTTGTAACATGTCTCTCCTTAAGGATTCATCCAATGGAATCCCCACTCTCTTTGGATTTCTCATCTATTTAGATATGAATAGACCTAATTCTTATACAAAGAAAACTCTTTCGCTTCACTTTGTCTCGCTTTCTCTAAAATATCTAGAAAAAAAGAATTGCTCTACCCTTTATTTAATGATAGTCAGAGACTATTAAATAAAAAAGAAAATACTTACTACTAATTAGATTAGAACCTAATTAAAATGGGATAACTAATGTATGCATCCTAATGAGGAGTAATACTAAAAAAAAAGAACTCTATTTAAGAATTATGAAACAGAATATCCAGTTTTCTTATTTACTCTTTCTTTTTATTTTTTTCTTTCTATTTTTTATTTTTATTTAAAGCAGATCGATTTAGATAATGTATATTTAGATAATGTATATATAGTAATATACTTCAAACAAAATAGGAATTCGCAAAATGGAGAAAATCGTTGCAGTCATTATAGGAAAGTATAGGGACTTAGAACATATCCTATTTGAAGGAGGATGGAAGTCAAATCAGTTAAGGGATCCTTCCTTCTATTGATTTGATCAAAATTCTTTTTTCTTTTCCTGTCTCTATGATTTTCCATGAATGGAGCCTATGGTAATGCTTTTACCTCTATTCTATGGCGCAATCGATCGTCGAGTCTATAAACAAGTACTAATAAGGAAATAAGGAAAAAAACTATACTAAAGGAAACATAAGATATCCATCCTAAAATGGAAAAAAAAAGACATATATATTAGGGCTATACGGATTCGAACCGTAGACCTTCTCGGTAAAACAGATCAAACGGATTATTATCGAAATGATTCGAACTGTTTCAAAGACCCAACATGCATTTTTATTTTTCTGCATTGGGCTCTTTCATCAACTGATGTAAAGATCAGTTAATCTGCCATAGTTTTTCTTTAGGGAAAGATAAAAAGATGGCTCCCTATGCTCTGATTGATTATTTTTCTTATGATCTATCTAGGAGCAATACCAAAGTGTTTCAAAGGAGGATTACCTTGACTTAGGTCTGCCTCCGGCCTAAATTAAATCAACCTAAGTGAAATGGAGTCTCTATCGTTCCGCCGCAAGAGTTTACTATGAGACTTCATACACCTTAAAGTTCATAGAACGAAAAGAAGTTTTTTTGAGGCCCTTATCCTCATTACGCCTAGCATTGAGTGGGCTGGATATTTACCTTATCAACTAGCAAATCAATAGGGGTTCTATTTGATTAAGTACCTGAATTGGCACCTGAATCGGACTGAACTGACCGTTTGTCAGGCTACTGTTCTCCTATTCTTTCGAATCCATGAAGTAAGACATTGATTTTGCAATAAGTTCAATTATGTTCATTGCATAATAAGTTCCCTTGAAAAGCATTGGCGCACGTGTAAGCGAGTTGCTCTACCGAACTGAGCTATAGCCCTTGTCAGAAATATCTTAACATATAGATAATTTCTTGTCAAGATGAATATTCTCTAATGCCAGAGGATATTCCTCTGATCCGTTTACTATATAACATAATAGTAAACATATCAATAACAGAGGGGTATTGCTTATAAAAAGGATTCGATCTATAATCGATCGAAGTAATGGGGCTTCTTTTGTGGTGATAAATTGCCTACTTAACTCAGTGGTTAGAGTATTGCTTTCATACGGCGGGAGTCATTGGTTCAAATCCAATAGTAGGTAGGTAGGTAGAAAAATTACTAGATAGCGTTGGACTTACTTCGCTTCGCTATCTAATAACTTTTTCTACCCTTCTTTCCTTTTTCTTTGTATCAACGAAATCTTTGGATTGTCTTCAATTGGATGGGGGAATCCAATTGACAGCCTCGACTCGTATCCTAGCTCGTCTGAGAGCTAGCTTCGCTTCAACCAATTCTTTCGTACCCTCAGCTCTACTCAAGTTAGCTTCGGCTATTTCAAGTGCCTGTTGAGCTTCTTCTGGATCAATGTCACTACCGAGTTCTGCATCATTTCCTAAAATGATGATCTCATTATTAACTATTCTCGCAAAACCACTCCACAGAACCGCCGTTAACCATTGGTCGTCGAGGAGGCGTATTCTCAAAGGACCCATATCTACAGCTGTGTTAATAGGGGCGTGGTTTGGTAATACACCAATTTGGCCACTATTAGTAGATAAAATGATTTCTTTCACTTCACAATTCCAAATAATACGTTTAGGAGTCAGTACATAAAGATTTAATTTCATTTCTTCAATTTGCTCTCCTCTTCTAAGTTTATAGCTTTCGTGCTAGCTTCATCGATGTTCCCCACCAAATAAAAAGCCTGTTCGGGTAGGCCATCTAATTCTCCAGAAAGGATTAGTTGAAATCCTCTAATTGTTTCTGCAAGACCAACATACTTTCCTGGGGAACCGGTAAAAACTTCTGCCACAAAGAACGGTTGTGATAAGAACCGCTCGATTTTTCGAGCTCTTGCTACAGTTAAACGATCCTCCTCCGATAATTCGTCCAACCCAAGAATTGCGATAATGTCCTGAAGTTCTTTGTAACGTTGTAAAGTTTCCTTAACTCTTTGCGCAGTTTCATAATGTTCGTTGCCAACGATCCGAGGCTGTAACATAGTTGAGGTTGAATCTAAAGGATCTACTGCGGGATAAATACCCTTGGAAGCCAATCCTCTGGAAAGTACGGTAGTAGCGTCCAAATGGGCAAATGTTGTGGCAGGAGCAGGGTCGGTCAAATCGTCTGCAGGTACATAAACTGCTTGGATCGAAGTTATAGATCCCTTTTTGGTAGAAGCAATTCTTTCTTGCAAAGAACCCATTTCTGTACTAAGGGTAGGTTGATAACCCACTGCGGAGGGCATTCTCCCTAATAAGGCGGATACTTCCGATCCTGCTTGAACAAAACGAAAGATATTATCGATGAATAAAAGCACGTCTTGCTTATTAACATCTCGGAAATATTCTGCCATAGTTAGGGCAGTTAAACCAACTCTCATACGAGCTCCCGGTGGTTCATTCATTTGGCCATAGACTAGAGCTACCTTTGATTCCTCAATATTTTTTTCATTAATTACTCCGGATTCCTTCATTTCCATATAAAGATCATTTCCTTCGCGAGTCCGTTCCCCTACTCCGCCAAATACGGATACGCCCCCATGAGCTTTAGCAATGTTATTGATTAATTCCATGATGAGTACTGTTTTACCTACTCCTGCCCCCCCAAATAGTCCGATTTTTCCTCCACGTCGATAAGGAGCTAAAAGATCGACCACCTTAATACCTGTTTCAAAGATAGATAATTTCGTATCTAACTCGATAAAGGCAGGCGCAGATCTATGAATAGGGAATGTTGCACTAGTATCTACAGGACCCAAATTGTCAATAGGCTCCCCCAGAACGTTAAAAATTCGTCCGAGAGTAGTTCCACCGACTGGAACACTGAGAGGAGCTCCCGTATCAATAACTGCCATTCCTCTCATCAACCCGTCTGTAGCACTCATAGCTACAGCTCTAACTCGATTATTTCCTAATAATTGTTGTACCTCACAAGTCACATTAATTTGCTTATCGGCAGTGTCTCGACTCTTGACTATCAAAGCGTTATAAATGTAAGGCAACTTGCCCGGGGGAAAAGTGATATCTAGCACGGGCCCAATAATTTGATCAATACGACCTGTGCTGTTTTCTTCAATTGTGGAAACCCCGGGACGCGAAGTAGTAGGATTGGTTCTCATAATTATCACAATTTTTTCAAAAAAAGGAATTTGTCGAAATTTTTCTTTTTTTCCTGTTGAATAATGCCAAATAAAATAAAAAAAATATCCAAAAATCCAAAACTAAAAAGGAAATGAATTAGTTAATTCAATAAAAAAGAAAAGGGGACTAGCACTTGATTTCGTTGCCCAAGCGAATCCTATTCAATCGTTTACTTATGGAATGAGTCCGTTGGAAAGTTCAATCAATCTTTTCTTATAAATTTTGCCTTTTGTGAAGGATCCGTGCCTACTCTACCTTCCTATCTAGGACTTCGATATACAAAATATATACTACTGTGAAGCATAGATTGCTGTCAACAGAGAATTTTCTTAGTATTTAGGTATTTAGATTCAAAATATCAAAGGGGCCCATTAAGAACTTTCAAAATTTTAAAATAAGGATTAGGGATTGGTTTGGGTTGCGCTATATCTATCAAAGAGTATACAATAATGATGGATTTGGTAAATCAAATCCACGGTTTAATAACGAACCGTGTTAACTTACCATAACAACAACTCAATTCCTATCGAATTCCTATAGTAGAATTCCTATAGGATAGAACGTACACATGGTGTACGCATTATATATGAATGAAACATATTCATTAACTTAAGCATACTCCTTTTTAGATTTTTGCAAAGGTTTCATTTACACCTAATCCATATCGAGTAGACCCTGTCGTTGTGAGAATTCTTAATTCATGAGTTGTAGGGAGGGACTTATGTCACCACAAACAGAAACTAAAGCAAGTGTTGGATTTAAAGCTGGTGTTAAGGATTATAAATTGACTTACTACACCCCGGAGTACGAAACCAAGGATACTGATATCTTGGCAGCATTCCGAGTAACTCCTCAGCCCGGGGTTCCGCCTGAAGAAGCAGGGGCTGCAGTAGCTGCGGAATCTTCTACTGGTACATGGACAACTGTTTGGACTGATGGACTTACCAGTCTTGATCGTTACAAAGGACGATGCTATCACATCGAGCCCGTTCCTGGGGAAGCAGATCAATATATCTGTTATATAGCTTATCCATTAGACCTATTTGAAGAGGGTTCCGTTACTAACATGTTTACTTCCATTGTGGGTAACGTATTTGGTTTCAAAGCCCTACGCGCTCTACGTTTGGAGGATCTACGAATTCCCGTTGCTTATGCAAAAACTTTCCAAGGTCCGCCTCACGGTATCCAAGTTGAAAGGGATAAGTTGAACAAGTATGGTCGTCCTTTATTGGGATGTACTATTAAACCAAAATTGGGATTATCTGCAAAAAATTATGGTAGAGCGTGTTATGAGTGTCTACGCGGTGGACTTGATTTTACCAAAGATGATGAAAACGTAAACTCACAACCATTTATGCGCTGGAGAGACCGTTTTGTCTTTTGTGCTGAAGCAATTTATAAAGCACAAGCCGAAACTGGTGAAATCAAGGGGCATTACTTGAATGCGACTGCAGGTACATGTGAAGAAATGATTAAGAGAGCTGTATTTGCAAGGGAATTAGGGGTTCCTATTGTAATGCATGACTACATAACTGGAGGATTCACCGCAAATACTAGTTTGGCTCATTATTGCCGCGACAACGGCCTACTTCTTCACATTCACCGAGCAATGCATGCAGTTATTGATAGACAGAAAAATCATGGTATACATTTCCGTGTATTAGCTAAAGCATTGCGTATGTCAGGGGGAGATCATATCCACTCCGGTACAGTAGTAGGTAAGTTAGAAGGGGAACGCGAAATAACTTTAGGTTTTGTTGATTTATTGCGTGATGATTTTATTGAAAAAGATCGTTCTCGCGGTATCTTTTTCACTCAGGACTGGGCATCCATGCCAGGTGTTATACCGGTGGCTTCAGGGGGTATTCATGTTTGGCATATGCCAGCTTTGACCGAAATCTTTGGAGACGATTCCGTATTACAATTTGGTGGAGGAACTTTAGGACATCCTTGGGGAAATGCACCTGGTGCAGCAGCTAATCGTGTGGCTTTAGAAGCCTGTGTACAAGCTCGTAACGAAGGGCGCGATCTTGCTCGTGAAGGTAATGAAATTATCAAAGCAGCTTGCAAATGGAGTCCTGAACTAGCCGCAGCTTGTGAAGTATGGAAGGCGATCAAATTTGATTTCGAGCCGGTAGATACCGTAGATAAAGAGAAAAAAAAGGTCTAAATAAAATAAAATGAAGCAAAATAGAAAGAGAACAAATAAGTTACGAAATGCAGTAATTCTTCTTTATTCTTCTAATTGATTGCAATTAAATTCGGCCCAATCTTTTTCTTTTAGAAAAGATTGGGCCGAATTTAAATAGATCTTGATACGATCATGAGACTTGAGAAATCGAGATTCTTCTATTCTATATATCTAGAATATAGAAAGGTATAATACAATAAACAAATAGAAATAAAAATATAGTATTATCATACGATAATGGAATCAAATACGCAGTATTTACAGAAAAGAGTCTTCGTTTATTATAAGGTAGTAGCTGTGAATAGCCATCGACTACCCGGAAAGGGTAGAAGAATGGGACCCATTCTGGGACATACAATGCATTACAGACGTATGATCATTACCCTTCAACTGGTTATTCTATTCCACTTCTACTTTTTTAAAATTAAATTAAAAGAAAGGGTATTCTGAAAGAGGTATTTCTTTTATTTTCACAATAGTTTTCTTTTGAATCCAATTTCAAGTTCGATTAGAAGGATAGAAAGGCGATGAGAATGGGAAAAGAAAAATCAAATATTTTGAATTAGTTCCCCTTTTTGCAATTTTCTTATTATCTATTCCATTCATTTTTTTTTATAAAGTATTCTAAAAAAAAATAGTATTCTATACAAAATAAAGATTTTGTAAACTAAAAATACAATAGTCAATATTCCTTATAATAGATATACTTAATTATATCATAAGAATCTTAAGATATATTTCGAATAGATAGAAATAGTAAATTTGAATTGAGACACATATTCTATGACAGATTTTAACTTACCCTCCATTTTCGTACCTTTAGTAGGCTTAGTATTTCCGGCAATTGCAATGGCTTCCTTATTTCTTTATGTGCAGAAAAATAAGATTGTCTAGAAACGACGGGGCCAAATTTTCTTAATGTATTTCCAGGATCATAATAGAGATATTTTTTTGTGTAAGTAATATAATATGATGGGGTATGTAGCTCTTTCTACACACAAATGAAAAACGTCTATGGATGCAGATATAGGCTACGAGCATAAATGCACGCATATGCGTAGCCAAGTATAGCGAGTTTTTTTTTAAGTGGATCCACGAATTCTTTTTGAATAGAAAGTCAATGTATCTAACCAATTATTTCACAGGAGTACTAGCTACTGAAGGCTATTTAAGAATCAAAAAAAGTAAAGTCAAAACCATTTAGCTTATTCTCTCAATTTCAATTGACCGCTACTGGATTTAGTATATCTAATATGAATTGGCGATCAGAACACATATGGATAGAACTTCTAAAAGGTTCTCGAAAAAGAGGTAATTTTTTCTGGGCCTGTATTCTTTTTCTAGGTTCATTAGGATTCTTAGCGGTTGGGGCTTCCAGTTATCTTGGTAAGAATATGATATCCGTACTTCCATCTCAACAAATTCTTTTTTTTCCACAGGGGGTCGTGATGTCTTTCTACGGAATCGCGGGCCTATTCATTAGCTCCTATTTGTGGTGCACTATTTTGTGGAATGTAGGCAGTGGTTATGATCGATTCGATAGAAAAGAGGGAATAGTGTGCATTTTTCGTTGGGGATTCCCTGGAATAAAACGTCGCATCTTCCTTCGATTCCTTGTGCGGGATATCCAATCAATTAGAATTCAGGTTAAAGAGGGTCTTTATCCCCGCCGTATCCTTTATATAGAAATCCGGGGCCAGGGGGTCATTCCCTTGACTCGTACTGATGAGAAGTTTTTTACTCCACGAGAAATTGAACAAAAAGCTGCCGAATTGGCCTATTTCTTGCGCGTACCAATTGAAGTATTTTAAGTACCAATTGCAATTTTTTGCAATTGTAAGGGGATTTTCTAGTATTTATCTAAAGGAAGGAACAAACGAGGATAAGAGAAAATTGCTTCTAATTTGTTTTGTCCAAGTGAGATATATGGCATAATATTCTTCCTTTTTTATATGAAAGGCTTTTTTTTCTATTCCACTCCATTTAGATCTAATAAAGAACCCAATACAATGAAATTCCACTAGTATACAAAAAGAGAAATAGATACAAACACAAGGTCTCAAACCTTGTTATAGAATTTGTGTTTCAAAGAAAAGAAATATCATATATATTCAGCGAATGAAATAGAGTCGGCGAATGAAGCGGATTCATTAACAACTCAATTTACAGATCAAAAATGAAAAAAAAGAAAGCATTGCCTTCTTTCCTATATCTTGTATTTATCGTACTTTTGCCCTGGGGAATCTCTTTCTCTTTTAACAAATGTCTGGAACTTTGGATTAAGAATTGGTGGAATACCAGGCAATCCGAAACTTTCTTAACTGATATTCAAGAGAAAAGGATTCTAGAAGGATTCATAGAATTAGAAGAACTTTTTCTCTTGGACGAAATGATAAAAGAGAAACCAAAGACACATGTACAAAAACCTCCTATAGGAATACACGAGGAAATAATACAATTGGCCAAAATAGATAATGAGGATCATCTCCATAGCATTTTGCATTTCTCAACAAATATAATCTGTTTGGCTATTCTAAGTGGTTCTTTTTTTCTGGGTAAAGAAGAACTTGTCATTTTGAATTCTTGGGTTCAGGAATTTTTCTATAACTTAAATGACTCAATAAAAGCTTTTTTTATTCTTTTAGTTACTGATTTTTTTGTTGGATTTCACTCCACTCGCGGTTGGGAACTACTAATTCGTTGGGTCTACAACAATTTTGGATGGGCTCCTAACGAGCTAATTTTCACTATTTTTGTTTGTAGTTTTCCTGTTATTCTAGACACGTGTTTGAAATTTTGGGTCTTTTTTTGTTTAAACCGTCTATCTCCTTCACTTGTAGTCATTTATCATTCAATTAGTGAAGCATAAACTCACTC